ATCAAGAAATTTTTGTTTTGATAAATACATTTACAATAATAAAACAAACCAAGAAATAAAAAACAAAAAAGAAATTAACTTTATTTCGACTCTAAAAAGTGAACTTTACAATATTAAGAATAGTAAGAGGAATTCACATCTTTTTTTTGACTTATCCTCTTTATCACAAGCATATGTATTTTACAAATTATCACAAACCCACGTTATTAATTTGTATAAGTTAAGATCTATTTTTGAGTATCATGGAACTCCCGTTTTTCTTAAGACTGCAATAAAAAATTATTTTGTAACACAAGGAATATTTCATTCCGAATTAAGACATACAAAACTTTCAAGTTCTGAAACGAATCAATGGAAAAACTGGTTAAGAGGTCATTATCAATACAATTTATCTCAGATTAGATGGTTTGAATTAATACCACAAAAATGGCGAACTACAATAAATGAAGGTGGTATTACCCAAAATAAAGATTTAACAAAATGGAATTTGTATGAAAAAGATCGATTACTTTATCACAAAAAACAAAAGGATTTTAAAGTATATCCATTACCAAACCAAAAAGATAATTTTCCAAAATACTATATATATAATCTTTTATCATATAAATCTATTAATTATGAAATTAAGAAGTCCTCATATATTATTTATGGATCACCATCAGAATTAAATAACAACCAAAAAATTACTTTTAATTACAACAATTATAAACAAAATTTATTTGAAAGCCTGGAGGAAATTCCTATCAATCATTATCTAAAAAAGGGCGATATTTTGTATATGCAAAAAAATCCAGATAGAAAATATTTTGATTGGACAATTCTAAATTTTTTTCTAAGACAAAAAATGGATATTGAGGCCTGGACCAAAATGGATTATAGCAGTAATATAAATACTAAGCTTGGAAGTAAGAATTACAAAAAAATTGAGAAAATGGATAAAAACGATATTTTTTATCTGATGATTCATCAAGATTTAGAAATAAATCCAATCAATGACAAGAAACTCTTTTTTGATTGGATGGAACTGAATGAAGAAATCCTAAACCCAATATCGACAAATCTGAAACTTACGTTCTTCCCAGAATTTGTGCCACTTTATAATGTATACAAAAAAAAACCATGGATTATACCAAGCAAATTACTTCTTTTAAATTTAAATAAAAAGAAAAACATCAATGAAAAGAAAAAATTCCATTTTTTTAGACCATCAAATGAAAAAAGAAATTTTGAATTAATGAATCGAAATCAAGAAGAAAAAGAACCCGCGGGCCGAAGAGGCCTTGGATCATATTCACAAAACCAAGATAAAATGAAAAAACAATATAAGATCCGAAATAAGATGAGACCAGAAATAATTTTCTTACGGAAACACTATTTGCTTTTTCAATGGATAATAGACGATGGTTTAATTCCGAATTTAACTGAAAGAATGATCAATAATATCAAGATATATTGTTACTTGCTTGGACTGATAAATCCAAGAGATACTACTATATCGTCTATTCAAAGGAAAGAAATAAATCTGGATATAATGGTGATTCGAAAAAAATTGACTCCTATAGAATTGAATAAAAAGGGGATATTTTTTATCGATCCCATTCGTTTGTCTGTAAAAAACGACGGATACTTTATTATATATCAAACCGTAGGTATATCGTTGGTTCATAAAAGTAAGTACCAAACTCCTCAAAGATATCGAGAACAAAGATATATCAATAAAAATAAATTGGATGAATCTATCCCAAGATATCTAATAATAATTCGAAAGAGAGACAAAAAACATTATGATTTTATCGTTCCTGAAAAGATTTTATCATCTAGACGTCGTAGAGAATTGAGAATTCTAATTTCTTTCAACTCAAAGAATATAAATAGTGTGGATAAAAATCGAGTATTTTGTAACAAAAAGAACATAAAAAACAGGAATCCTTTTTTGGATCAAAAAAAGCATCTTGATAGAGATAAAAATGACTTAATTAAATTAAAGTTATTTCTTTGGCCTAATTATCGATTAGAAGACTTAGCTTGTATGAATAGATATTGGTTTAATACCAATAATGGAAGCCGTTTTAGTTTGTTAAGAATATATCCACAATTAAAAATTGGTTGATGGTACATTTTTCCTATATATTCTGTACCATATAGAAAAGCAAACAGATGCACATATGCCCTGTCTTACGTCCTAGTCTAATATTAGATATTTTTTATTTAATACTAAGTCAATGACGTATCAATTTGTTTGGATAAAATCTATAAAATAAACGAATATATGGAATATTCCGAATTTTCGGTCTAAATAATTTTACGTTGTAAGTGTAAAAACGTACCATCTACTTTTTTATCCCTGTCCAACTAAAATTAAAATTCTTGTGTATACTAATTACTACATTAAAATGACTAATATTATTATTACTGATCAAATAAAATATTTTATATGTAAATTAAAGGGTAGAAGGAGCTTTTTTTATGATAAAAAATCCATTCAGTGCAATTATTTTGAAAGAGGAAAACGAAGACAACAAGGGGTCTGTTGAATTTCAAGTAGTGAGTTTCACCAATAGGATACGGAGACTTACTTCACATTTGGAATTGCACAAAAAAGACTATTTATCTCAGAGAGGTCTGCGTAAAATTCTAGGAAAACGTCAACGGCTGCTCGCCTATTTGTCAAAAAAAAATAGAGTACGTTATAAAGAATTAATCGGACAGTTGGAGATTCGAGAAACAAAAAATCATTAATTTTAAGAGTCGTTTTGAATTTTCGCTTAAATTTTGATGAACCTCTTTTCACTTTCAGCAATTCATGGAAGAATGAATCGGGAAAAAACCTATGACTGCACCAGCTACACGAAATGACCTTATGATAGTCAATATGGGCCCTCAGCACCCATCAATGCACGGTGTTCTTCGACTCATTGTTACTCTAGATGGTGAAGATGTTATTGACTGTGAACCGATATTGGGTTATTTACATAGAGGAATGGAAAAAATTGCGGAAAACCGAACAATTATACAATATTTACCTTATGTAACACGTTGGGATTATTTAGCTACTATGTTCACTGAAGCAATAACTGTAAATGCACCAGAGCAGTTAGGCAATATTCAAGTGCCTAAAAGGGCCAGCTATATCAGAGTCATTATGTTAGAGTTAAGTCGTATAGCTTCGCATTTGTTATGGCTTGGCCCTTTTATGGCAGATATTGGCGCACAGACCCCTTTCTTCTATATTTTTCGAGAAAGAGAATTGATATATGACCTATTCGAAGCTGCTACCGGTATGCGAATGATGCATAATTATTTTCGTATTGGGGGAGTCGCTGCTGATTTACCTTATGGCTGGGTAGATAAATGTTTGGATTTTTGTGATTATTTTTTAACAAGAGTTACTGAATATCAAAGGCTTATTACACGGAATCCTATTTTTTTAGAGCGAGTTGAGGGAGTAGGCATTATTGGCGGAGAGGAGGCAATTAATTGGGGTTTATCGGGACCAATGCTACGAGCTTCCGGAATACAATGGGATCTTCGAAAGGTTGATCATTATGAGTCTTACGATGAATTTGATTGGGGAGTTCAATGGCAAAAGGAAGGGGATTCATTAGCTCGTTATTTAGTACGAATCGGTGAAATGACAGAATCAATAAAAATTATTCAACAGGCTTTAGAAGGAATTCCGGGGGGGCCCTATGAGAATTTAGAAATCCGGCGCTTTGATAAAGTATGGGATCCCGAATGGAATGATTTTGACTATCGATTTATCAGTAAAAAACCTTCTCCTACTTTTGAATTGTCAAAACAAGAACTTTATGTGAGAGTCGAAGCCCCAAAAGGAGAATTAGGAATTTTTCTGATAGGAGATAAGGGTGTTTTTCCTTGGAGATGGAAAATCCGACCACCGGGTTTTATCAATTTGCAAATCCTTCCTCAATTAGTTAAAAGAATGAAATTGGCTGATATTATGACAATACTAGGTAGCATAGATATCATTATGGGAGAAGTTGATCGTTAAAATGATAATAGATACAACAGAAGTAGAAGTACAAGCTATCAATTCTTTTTTTAGATTGGAATCCTTAAAAGAGGTATATGAGATCATATGGATGCTTGTCCCTATTTTTACTCCTGTATTAGGAATCACAATAGGTGTACTAGTAATTGTTTGGTTAGAAAGAGAAATATCTGCGGGGATACAACAACGTATTGGCCCTGAATACGCCGGGCCTTTGGGAATTCTTCAAGCTTTAGCAGATGGTACAAAATTACTTTTCAAAGAGAATCTTCTTCCATCAAGAGGAGATACTCGTTTATTCAGTATCGGACCATCCATAGCAGTCACATCAATTCTACTAAGTTCTTTAGTAATTCCTTTTGGATATCGCCTTGTTCTAGCCGATTTAAGTATTGGTGTTTTTTTATGGATTGCCATTTCAAGTATTGCTCCCGTGGGCCTTCTTATGTCAGGTTTTGGATCAAATAATAAATATTCCTTTTTAGGTGGTTTACGGGCTGCTGCTCAATCAATTAGTTATGAAATACCATTAACTCTATGTGTGTTATCAATATCTCTACGTGTGATTCGTTAAGACATAAAATTTCCTCTATGTCTTTTCTTTCTAGGAAGTAAATTTCATGAGTTGAATATTACTTTTTATTTTTTATTCATCATTCGGGTTGATGAACTAAACCAGATAGTTATATGAGTGAAAAAAACAGTTTCTTACTTTGTAGTAAAAAGATTCAGTCTCATTTCCTATGTACAAGTGTTAAGTGAAAGTAAACACAAGCATTATATACTATTTACCCCAAGATTGAGTGATTAGTCATCATGACTTGAAGCGGGTTCAAAAGGAGCAACTATCTAGGGATTTTACTAGCTATTAACAGACATGTATTACCCTAATGAGCGGGGGGTCCTTTTGACCACAAAAAGGGTGGATAGTTAGGAACACCAAGGTACACAAAGGATTCGTAATAGAGATTATGTAAGTTATTCAACA